TTGATAAAATATCCGACTCGATTACTTCTTGATTCAAAGGAATTCCTATCGCTCCAACAAACAAAGGAAATAGGACTAATACAAGCATAACAAATAATATAGTATTGTCTGATTCGTGAGGATAACAAAAAGTCTTGGCAGCGCCAAAAGGAAAAATAGTAATAAAGGGCATATTTGTTACAGTACTAGCAATTCGATGAGTCTTCTTCGCAAAAAAAGAAGCCCTTTTATTATTATTCATTGTTAATAAAGCAACTAAATGAAATTTGTTTTTAATCGGTTTTGGTTCTTCTTTACCCCATAGAGATATTGAATATAAGGAATTTCTTTTTTTGCCACTGTAATTTTGCAAGCAAAAGTTGAAAGGCCCCTCAAAAGTAAGTAAATAAATTCGAAACATATAAAATGCGGTTAATCCGGCTGTGAAAAAAGCTATTGTTGCGAAAATCGGCGAATACAACCAAGTATCATTAAGAATTTCATCCTTGGACCAAAAACAGGCGAGAGGTGGAATACCACAAAGAGAAAGAGTACCTACTAAAAAAGCGGTTTTTGTAATCGGCACATGCTTTCTTAACCCACCCATAAGAACCATATTCTGGCTTTTATCTGGAAAATATCCAACAATAGCTTCCATTGAATGAATAATTGATCCGGATCCTAAAAACAACAAGGCTTTGGAATAGGCATGAGTAATCAAATGAAATAAAGCGGCTCGATAAGACCCCATACCTAGAGCTAACATCATATAACCCAATTGAGACATTGTAGAATAAGCTAAACCTCTCTTAATATCTTGTTGAGCAAGAGCTAAAGTAGCTCCTAAAAATACTGTTATTATCCCTATCAAAGATATTAGATTCATTGCGTATGGTATGACTATGAAAAGTGGAAGAAGCCGAGCTACAAGAAAAATTCCCGCCGCTACCATAGTAGCAGCATGGATAAGAGCCGAAATAGGAGTAGGCCCTTCCATGGCATCGGGTAACCATACATGAAGAGGGAATTGCGCGGATTTAGCAACCGGGCCGGCAAATAATAGAAATGCACACAAAGTAACAAATAAAAGGTTAATCTCATTATTATAAATCAAGTTTTTCAATATTTCGAACAAATCCCGAAATTCGAAACTGCCTGTTAGCCAATAAAGACCTAAGATCCCTAATAATAATCCAAAATCCCCTACACGATTAGTTACAAATGCTTTTTGACAGGCGCCTGCCGCAATAGGTCGTGTGAACCAAAACCCGATTAATAGATAAGAGCACATTCCAACCAATTCCCAAAAAATATAAATTTGTATGAAATTCGAACTTGTAACTAATCCTAACATTGAAGCATTGAAAAAACTCATATAAGCAAAAAATCTCAAATATCCTTGATCATGAGACATATAATTGTCACTATAAATAAGAACCAGAATTCCAACTGTAGTGATTAATATTGACATAATAGAAGTAAGTGGATCAATAAAGTATCCGAACTCGAAAGACAAATCACTAGTGATGGTCCAAGTCCTTAGGGATTGATAGATCGAAGTTCTATCTATTTGCTCAATAGATAGATCGATCGAAAAAATCATAACTATACTTAACAATAAAATACTAATAAAAGCCCACATACGGCGAAGATTTTTTGTTGCGGTCGGAAAAAATAGAAGTCCCACCCCTATTAACATAGGGACTGGAAGTGGAACTAAAGGTATGATCCAGGAATATTGATATGTATGTTCCATAAAATCAATAAAGTAATAATAATTGTTTTTTATTCTTAATTCAGTGTTTCTGATTCACCGGTTCTTATCTCTTTTAAATTTAAAAGGGATTAATAAAAAAATTAAGGTTAAGGTATTAAAATGAAAAACTTAAATAAAATTCGCTTTTTCTATTCATAGTTATTTTGAATCTTTCCCACCAACTTCAAAAAAATGAAAAGTTAAAAACAATCAAATGTTCTAACTAAGCTACTAGTCAAAAATAAATAATTATTTTATACTTTATACTACGTAAGATTTTTAGGAAGATAGAGCAAATTCAAACTTCACTTATTATTCTCTAATTACACTAATTTATGTCCATAGATCAAGACGAAAGAATTACACAAAATTAAATTTGATATAAATCATAGGCTGACCCCTATCGTTCCCCAATAAAATACGAATTCGTTTTTTTATTCTTTGTTTATTCACAACCATTAACTAGTTCATCTCGGCACGTATTGATTGTCTACTATTATAATTATAATAAAAGACATTTAATTATAATAAAATAATTATAATAAAAGACATTTAATAACCAATTACTAGACAAAAATGATTGGGTAGATAAAACCTGTTCGATGTATTTTTCATGGATAAATGTAGCAGGCCGAAAATAGACAGAGATAAGGGCGGAAGGGCTTTTTCTTTTTTTTATCAACTTCAACCAATTATATTTCTGTTATATGGCCCAATCCGTCCTATAGATATCGATTTGAATAGGTATCTAAGGGTGCCGCCAATAACTCCGGAATACGAATTACTTTATTCTCCAATATTTAGGGAATATAAATTGAAAAAATCCCTTATTCCATTTATTTATTTATTTATTTTTTGTTCTAGTAAGATTTTATGCCAGTTTTGCATATTTCGATTTATTTCTTTTTTCTAAAGGTAGTTAGTGTATAAAAAAAATAAACAGATAATGAAATGAACCGTAAAACTAAAAAATGATTTGTTTTAACAATAGATGTCTTTCACATCCAATTTGATCAATGACTAACCTTTTCCTTTTTGAATGGCAGTTCCAAAAAAACGTACTTCTATATTAAAAAAACGTATTCGTAAAAATCTTTGGAAAAAGGGGGGGTACTGGGCAGCGTTGAAGGCTTTTTCGTTAGCGAAATCCCTTGCTACTGGGAATTCAAAAAGTTTTTTTTGTACAACAAATAAATAATCAAAGGTTGAAATAATCTGAATCCCCCAGACACAAAAATGAGTTAATTGTGTTTCGAATTTATACTATAGAATTTAGAAAAATCGAAAAAGTAAGTAAACATTCCCTTTTGTAATGTTTTGAACCAATTGATTTGTCTACTGAATTCGAAAATAAAAATAAATAAAAAAAAAGTCCTTTTTTTTTTTTATTTGAAAACGGAATCAAGACAAACTAGAAAGTTTCACCTTTCTTTTTATTTTACTATTTTTTTATTCCCAGGATGGGGATTCTTATTTTCCCCATCACCCCACCATAAACAATAAGAATTTTTTTTTATTTAGATTTATTTCGATTTAGGTCTTTCCATTGATGCTATAGAAGAGGGGATATAAAATCGTTAGGAAAAAAAAGTCTGTTGAAACTAATTGATTCAGTATATAACTTTTTTTTTTTTTTTACGTTCTAAATCATTATTTTTCTGAATCACTATATATAACCAGATACCCTGCACTTTGACTCCAATTGAGAAAAGCAACCCTTCCCGTTTAGGCAGATATTGGATACGAATAGTGAATAGTGTGACAATTTTAAGTGATTAAAAAAAAATCCTATGTTTGAGGGGGGGCTCCATCAAAATATATATATTTTTCTAATTCGAATTTAGAAAGACTTTTTTATCGAATTTTTTTTTAATTTTGATTTTCTATAATACGTGCAGCCCAATACCTAATTGATTTGATCAATCCTAGGACAAATTAATAGTGAAAAAAAAAACCTAAAATTACGACAACACAAACACAAAAGTTCTAAAAAATGAAAAAAAAAAAGAAAGAAACCCTTTTTGAGTTGTTCCCTGGAGTGAAGTTAGAACTATTTAGTTACAGCCGTTACAAGGTTCTAGTTTATCAAAGAAGAAACTATGAAAGTTAAGTTAAATAAAACTGAAACCTTAAATAATTAAATACAACAACAAAAGAAGGGGCGGAATCTTTAAATAGCCCTTTCAATGTTTTTTGTTTTTAGTAAGCATTCAAATTTCAAATTGATGAATAAAAATCCATTGAAATAGACTCTTTCAATCTCGACGATTGACTAATAATAGGGTATTATGATTTCGAGCAAGCCGCTATGGTGAAATCGGTAGACACGCTGCTCTTAGGAAGCAGTGCTAGAGCATCTCGGTTCGAGTCCGAGTGGCGGCATAGCATCTGTAAAAAGATATACAAAAAAAGTGCTCTAAGGAATTTAATTTATGATTTCCATTCTGTATATTTGAGGTATTCTCGCTTTTAATTTTTTTTTTATGATATTTTCAACTTTGGAGCGTATATTAACGCATATATCCTTTTCGGTCGTTTCAATTGGAATTACAATTTATTTAATAACCTTCTTAGTCGATGAAATCAGAGGGCTATATGCTTCATCAGAAAGGGGGATGACAGCTACCGCTTTCTGTCTAACAGGATTATTAATCACCCGTTGGGTTTACTCGAGACATTTCCCATTAAGTGATTTATATGAATCATTAATCTTTCTTTCATGGAGTTTATCTATTATTCATAAGATTTTTGATTTTAAAAATAATCAAAATCATTTAAGCGCTATAACGGCACCAAGTGCTTTTTTTACCCAAGGCTTTGCGACTTCGAGTTTTTTAACCAAAATGCATCAATCCAGAATATTAGTACCCGCTCTCCAAGTCCAGTGGTTAATGATGCACGTAAGTATGATGGTATTGGGCTATGCAGCTCTTTTATGTGGATCATTATTATCCACGGCTCTTCTAGTCATTACATTTCGAAAAGTGATAAGGCTTTTTTTGAAAAGAAAAAATTTTGTAAATGTAAATGGGTCATTTTGTTTCAGTGAAATCCAATACATGAACGAAAAAAAGAATGTTTTTCTAAATAGTTTTTCCGCTAGAAATTATTACAGGTATCAAGTGATTCAACAATTGGATCGTTGGAGTTATCGTATTATTAGTTTAGGATTTATCTTTTTAACCACAGGTATTCTTTCGGGAGCAGTATGGGCTAATGAGGCGTGGGGGTCTTATTGGAATTGGGATCCAAAAGAAACTTGGGCATTTATTACTTGGACGATATTCGGGATTTATTTACATACTCGAACAAATACAAAATGGGAAGGTGTAAATTCCGCAATTGTGGCTTCTATGGGCTTTCTTATAATTTGGATATGCTATTTCGGAGTCAATCTATTAGGAATAGGGTTACATAGTTATGGTTCATTTAATTAACACCTATTTGAATTGAAGAAAGGGTTTGATGAATACAAACATAGGACAGCGCGGAGATCGAAACGAAACTTGGTGTTAGTGTAAGATGCCGAGAACCTTTTGAATCAAGCAGTGCGGCGATTCAAAAGGTTCTTACAAATGCCTTTGGCAGTTGGTCACAATTTAATTGAAATTAAAAAATTTAATTAAAATTATTTTACTTCTTCTTTTTATTTAACTTAAGAGTAAGAGAAGAAAAAGGATTTCTTTGCTCATTGGATAACGAACTCTTTTTAAAATCATGGGATTTCTTTTTGCTTTTTTTTAGTCATGAAAACTATCTACAAAAAAAAATTCGATATAATAGCTTCGGCCTTGTCCGCTGATAGTGAGAGAACGAAATCGGGATAAATACCAATACCTATTACGGGTAGAAGAATCGAGATCAAAACAAATAACTCCCGTGGTCCAGAATCAAAAAAATAAGAGTTTGGGGCATTAAATAGCTTGTACCCATAGAACATTTGCCGTAACATAGATAATGAATAAATAGGAGTTAATATCATTCCAATTGCCATTACAAAAGTGATTACTATTTTTGGCATTAAAAAAAATTTTTGGCTGGTAATTATTCCAAAAAATACTATCAATTCTGCAACAAAACCACTCATGCCGGGTAATGCAAGGGAGGCCATCGATAAGATACTGAATAGCGTGAAGATCTTTGGAATTGGTATAGCTAGTCCGCCCATTTCGTCTAGATAAGCAAAACGTATTCTATCATAACTCGTTCCTGCCAAGAAAAAAAGTGCAGCACTAATCAACCCATGAGAAATTATTTGTAAAACGGCTCCATTGAGACCTGTATCGGTTATCGAGCCTATTCCTAGAATTATGAAACCCATATGAGATACAGAGGAATAGGCTATTCTTTTTTTTAAATTCCGTTGGCCGGGAGATGTTGAAGCTGCATAAATTATTTGCACGGTACCTACTATCATGAACCAGGGGGAAAATATAGAATGAGCGTGCGGTAATAGTTCCATATTGATTCGAATCAACCCATATGCTCCCATTTTTAATAAGATTCCGGCTAGAAGCATACAAGTACTGTAATGTGCCTCTCCGTGGGTGTCTGGTAACCACGTATGAAAGGGTATAATCGGCAATTTGACAGCAAAAGCAATAAAAAATCCAATATAGAATATTATTTCCAGTGCCACAGGATACGACCGATTAACTAATGTTTCCAAATTTAATGTTGGTTCATTGGAACCATATAAACCGATACCCAAAACTCCTATTAAAAGAAAAACGGAGCCTCCTGCCGTGTACAAAATAAATTTTGTGGCTGAATAAAGGCGTTTCTTTCCACCCCACACGGACAGAAGTAGATAAACGGGAATTAATTCTAATTCCCACATGATGAAAAAAAGTAAAAGGTCCCGAGAAGAAAATGATCCTATTTGACCGCTGTACATCGCTAACATCAGGAAGTGGAATAGTCGGGAATTCAGAGTAACTGGCCGAGCCGCTAAAGTAGCTAAAGTGGTGATAAATCCCGTCAGTAAAATGGGTCCTATGGAAAGTCCATCTATTCCCAATCGCCAGTCAAACTCAAAAAAAGCGATCCATTTATAATCCTCTGCCAGCTGGATTAATGGATCGTCCAATTGGAAATTATAACAGAATGCATAGGTCGTTAGAAGGAGTTCTAAGACACATATATATATTGTATATCCTCTAGTCACCTTATTTCCTCTATGAGGGAGAAAAAAAATTAAAGAACCCGCGGCTATCGGAAAAACTACAATTAGTGTTAACCAAGGAAAATAATTCATGGTAAAGACAAGATACACTTGGCCCAGAAAAACCCGTGCTCGAAACTCGAAAATAGAATATATTCGTATTTTTTTTTTTTCTTTTTCGAGTACGGGTTTTTGTCGGTAATCGGTAAAAAAAAAAAAACTGTATTCAAAACGGATTCAAGTGGGTTTTTCGGGAACGTATCAATATCAATAAGCTAGACCCATGCTTCGGGTTGTTTCATGCCATAAATAAACTCGAACACTCAAGAAATCCGTTGGACAGGCGGATTCACATCGCTTACAACCAACACAGTCCTCTGTTCTTGGAGCAGAAGCAATTTGCTTTGCTTTACATCCGTCCCAAGGTATCATTTCTAATACATCCGTGGGGCAAGCTCGTACACATTGAGTACACCCTATACATGTATCATAAATCTTTACTGAATGTGACATTGGATCTATCTATTTTTGTTTTGAACTTTTTAATTTTCGATCTAGTCAATTTTGAAATGTCATATTTAAACACCAGATGAATCAATGATTTACCAGAATTTTGCTAATTAATCCACTTCTGGATCAAGGGAACAAAGATACTTTGATTTCTTACAGTTTCACAAACAGGATCGAAATTAGGGCATATTATATATCCTAAATTCAATTTAGGAATATTATGATTTATAAATACTACTTATTCAACAAAGTCGATTGATTGATACGCGTCGATTTTCTGTTACGATAAATTGACGAAACAATAGCTGATCCGATAGCTGCTTCAGCGGCTGCAATAGCTATAACAAAAATTGAAAAAATATCTCCTTTTAATTGTCGACTATCAAAAAAATCAGAGAATGTTACAAAATTGATATTAACTGCATTTAGTATAAGTTCAAGGCACATCAAGGCCCGAACCATATTTCGGCTCGTAATCAAGCCATAGATGCCAATCGAAAATAAATAGGCACTCAAAACAAGTACATGCTCGAGCATCATTAACCAACTCCGTACCAATTTCGATTCATTTCAATCTGAACAATAATAATAATGCAAGTGATTTGGTTGCTTAGAATATACCAGGTACGGAACAAAAGAATCTATTTGGTAATAGATCGAATAAAAAAAATTCTATTTTGATTTTCTATTGATCTGTGAATAGTATTCAACTATACTTTACAAGAATTTAAGGGAAATGAATGTGATAACACATAATGAATGTGATAACATATAAAAAGTAGAATTGGGATTGCTGTTCCTAGTTATAAAGATTTGTTATTGACGCGCCACGGCAATTGCACCTATTAAAGCAACTAAAAGAATTATTGAAACGAGTTCAAATGGAAGAAAAAAGTCTGTTGATAAATGAATTCCAATTTGTTGACTATTACTTATCAAATCTTGTTCAATAATCTGGTTGGCTCGTGTAGTCCAAATAATCCCGTACCACGATGTATCGAGAATAGTAGTGATTAGCGAAAAAAAAATACTTGTACAAACCAGAGAAGTAAGACCATCGCCAATAGTCCAAAGATTCAACTTAAAATCTTTGGAATAGTCTGAGCCGTTCATGAACATTACAGCAAATATGATTAAAACATTTACAGCTCCCACGTAAATAAGGAGTTGCGCGGCAGCTACAAAATGGGAATTTGATAGAATATAGAATAATGATATACAAACAAGAACCAATCCCAAGGAAAAGGCAGAATAAATTGGGTTGGTAAATAATACCACTCCCAGACCTCCTAATATAAGACCCGATCCCAGAAAAACTAAAAGAAAATCGTGTATTGGTCCAGGCAAATCCATTATATTAAAATAGGAGATAAATAAATCGAAATCTTTTTCATGACCTTATTGAGCCGACCAGGAAAAATTATTTATGAGACATTCTCAATTCCAATTCAATGAAATTAGAATCGACTAAGTGGGAATTGATGCGGATACAGTTCTGGGATCAATTTCGTTCTTTTCGTTATTCTAAATGCCAATTTGAAATTGAAGCTATATAGTTCGAAAAAGCTTCTGTCTATATATCATTTCATTTCAATACAAATGTAGTTGTACTTCTCATCAACCGATCAAAAGTTGGGATTTGGAGTTATTGACCAAGCAAAAAAACAACCTTATCCCTTTATACCAACTATACCAAAACTGAACCTTAGTAATTCGAAATTAAAAAGGTTTAGACGTTTTTTCGTTGAGGCGAATTCAAGACTGTTCGAATTGTAAAATCGTCAATTACTGACATTGGTAAACGACCTAAAGCAATTTGATTATAATTCAATTCGTGACGGTCGTAAGTCGCAAGTTCATATTCTTCAGTCATTGATAAACAATTTGTTGGACAATACTCAACGCAGTTACCACAAAAAATACAAATTCCAAAATCAATACTGTAATTAAGCAATCGTTTCTTTCGAATATCTGTTTCAAATTTCCAATCAACAACAGGCAGATCTATAGGACATACCCGAACGCATACTTCACAAGCAATACATTTATCAAATTCAAAATGGATTCGACCACGAAAACGCTCTGATGGGATTAATTTTTCATAAGGATATTGAATAGTTACAGGTAAACGATTTGCTTGGGATAAAGTAATCATGAAACTTTGACCAATGTACCTTGCAGCTCGTATTGTTTGTTGACCATAATTCATGAAACCGGTTACCATAGGGAACATATTGTGAATATCTATGAATGTTTTGAGTTTATTTCTTTCTCTTGTTTGAGACAAGTAGCGAATATTGTATTCCTTTTTTTCTTTATCTTTATAGCGAAAGGAGTTGGGAAGAAGTTGTTAATAATAGATTACCGAGAGAAATAGGTAAAAGAAATTTCCAGCCAAGATTTAATAGTTGGTCCATTCTTAGTCTCGGTAAAGTCCACCTTGTTGCAATAGGAATGAACAAGAACAAATAAGTTTTAGCTAATGTAATAAAGATACCAATTGTCGTTCCAAAGATTCCATCCGCTTTATTTATTTCAACCAGCCCAGGAACAAATATGTATGGAATGGAAAGATTCGAACCTCCCAAGTAAAGAACTGTTACAAATAATGAGGAAACTAGTAGATTTAGATAGGAAGCAACGTAAAATAAACCAAATTTGATTCCTGAATATTCGGTTTGATAACCGGCTACTAATTCTTCTTCCGCTTCTGGTAAATCAAAAGGTAATCTCTCGCATTCCGCTAGGGAAGAAATTAGAAAAATGATAAACCCTATAGGTTGACGCCACAAATTCCACCCCCAAAAACCATATTTTGATTGCGCCCCAACTATATCAACTGTACTTAAACTGTTAGATAATCATAGTCGGTGGTAACATTACGGTTTCCATCGCTATTACAAAACCGTACATGAGATTTTCACCTCATACGGCTCCTCAGGGCCACAAATAAATGTAAGGACCGGACCGGTATTAGTTATTTTTATTTTGATATGGTTATAGGATGGATAAAGTCAAAATCTAGCGGAGGATCCCCAATTATACCACTGGAATTCTGTCTGCTCTAAGGATAAAAAAACAGTATTTCTGAATTAATCTCATCCTTTACGAATTTCAAATTTTCTGTGTTGAGTAATAACTTAATCAACCCTTCAATAAAATACTCTTGTAGAAATATCACTCGATATTTCAACCCATCCTTTTATTTTCGATTACGAAAAAGAATTCGCCATTACACTAGTTCATGAATCATGACACGAATTTGATTTCTATCAATATATGAAAGAAAGGATTCTTTTAGATTGTAATTGTATTTTTTATATTTTTTTGTTCCTCTTCTTCTTTCTGAGAGAAAATGGGGCTTAAAAGGGGGTAAAGGATTATTTCGTTCCTGATAGTTATTTCTTTAACTGGCGGATAGGAGCATGCTCTGGATCGGAATTGTGGGGAGTACTGCCTGATCGTTTCTACCAACTTAAAGCCCCAATTAGTATTCTTTTATGTTATGCAGAAGTATCCTTTTAGATAATTGACATAATCTACATTACTAACCCGTTGTGTGTATTTTGGTGTTCCTTCCTATCCCCCCGCTTTGCGTTTTCAACCCCCGATTCAACCCCCCTAATATATCTAATATATATTGTAATACATACAATAGCTAATGAAAAATGAAAATTCTATAGGGTTGGTCTTTTAAGCCCGCTTCAAGCTAGGATGATCAATCGACCTGTCTTGGGGTAAGGGCTTCCTCCACTTTTACTTTTGTTTACTTATCCTTAACGCTTGTACATAGGAAATGAGACTTAATCCACGTTTACTGCGAATTTCGAAGGTGTTGTCTTTCACTCATATATAACTATCTAATTTCTTTTATTAACCTAAAGAGTCAATAAATGAATAAAAAAATGAGGATTTCTATTCAAGTTCTTTTTTTTCTAGAACGAAAAGCTTAGGTTTTAGCGAATCACACGTAGAGATATTGATAAAACACATAAAGTTAATGGTATTTCATAACTAATCGATTGAGCAGCAGCTCGCAGACCACCTAAAAAGGAATATTTATTATTTGATCCATATCCTGACATAAGAAGTCCAATAGGGGCAATACTTGAAATGGCAATCCAGAAAAAAATACCGATATTGAGGTCAGCTAAAACAAGGTTATAACTAAAAGGAATTACTGAATAACTTAGTAGAATTGCTATGACTGCTATAGATGGACCAATACTGAATAAACTACTATTTCCTCTAGATGGAAGAAGGTTTTCTTTGAAAAGGAGTTTTGTCCCATCGGCTAAAGCTTGAAGAATTCCCAAAGGGCTGGCGTATTCAGGCCCAATACGCTGTTGTATTCCTGCAGATATTTCTCTTTCTAACCACACAATTACTAGGACACCGATTGTGATTGCCAATACATAAATCGAAATAGGGGCAAGCACCCATAGGATCCCATAGACCTCTTGTAGGGATTCCAATCGGGAAAAAGAATTGATATCTTGTACTTCGGGTGTAGCAATTATCATTTCAACGATCAACTTCCCCCATAATGATATCTATACTACCTAATATCGTCATAATATCAGCCAATTTCATTCTTTTAACTAACTGAGGAAGAATTTGCAAATTGATAAAACCCGGTGGGCGAATTTTCCATCTCCAAGGAAACCCACTTTGATCCCCTATCAGAAAAATTCCCAATTCTCCTTTTGGGGCTTCTACTCTCGCATAAAGTTCTTGTTTTGTCAATTCAAAGGTAGGAGAAGGCTTTTTACTAATGAATCGATTTTCAAAATCATTCCGTTCTGGATCGCTTTCTCTATCAAAGCAGCGGATTTCTAAATTTTCATAGGGGCCTCCCGGAATTCCTTCTAAAGCCTGTTGAATAATTTTTACAGATTCCGTCATTTCACCGATTCGGACTAAATAACGAGCTAAGGAATCTCCTTCTTTTTGCCACTGGACTTCCCAATCAAATTCGTCATAACACTCATAATGATCAACTTTACGAAGATCCCATTCTATTCCAGACGCTCGTAGCATTGGTCCTGATAAACCCCAATTTATTGCTTCTTCTCCACCAATAATGCCTACTCCTTCAACTCGTTCTAAAAAAATGGGGTTTCGCGTAATAAGTTTTTGATATTCAGCAACCCCTGTTAAAAAATAATCGCAGAAATCCAAACATTTATCTATCCAACCATAGGGTAAATCAGCTGCTACTCCTCCGATACGAAAAAAATTATGCATCATTCTCATACCGGTGGCAGCTTCGAACAGATCATATACTAATTCTCTTTCTCTGAAAATATAGAAGAAAGGAGTCTGTGCACCAATATCTGCCATAAAAGGGCCAAGCCATAACAGATGGGAAGCTATACGACTCAACTCCAACATAATTACTCTGATATAGCTGGCCCTTTTAGGTACGCGAATATTTCCCAACTGTTCTGGTCCATTTACAGTTATTGCTTCTGTGAACATAGTAGCTAAATAATCCCAACGGGTTACATAAGGCAGATATTGTATAATTGTTCGGTTTTCCGCAATTTTTTCCATCCCTCTGTGTAAATAACCCAATATTGGTTCACAGTCAATAACATCTTCACCGTCTAGAGTAACGATGAGACGAAGAACCCCATGCATTGACGGGTGGTGAGGTCCCATATTGACTATCATAAATTCTTTTTCTTTTTCTGTAGCTAGTATACTCATAGGTTTTTCCTCGATTCATTCTTACATGAATTGTTGAAAACAACAAGAAGTTCATCAACAGTCAAAATCAAATAATTCGAAATTGTTTTTCAAATTTCAAATTAACGATTTTTTGACTCCCGGATATTCAACTTACTAATTAATTCTTTATAACGTACTCTATTTTTCTTTGACAAATAAGCTAGTAGACGTTGGCGTTTTTCCAAAATTTTACGTAGACCCCTTTGAGATGAATAGTCTTTTCTGTGCAATTCTAAATGTGAAGTAAGTCTCCGGATCTTGTTGGTGAAACGAAATACTTGAAATTCAACCGATCCGCTGTTTTTTTCTTTTTTTTCTTGAACCCTAACTGAGATGAATGCATTTTTTACCATAAAACGAAACCCCTCCCCCTTCCTTTTTTAAGATGAATTTTACTGATCAGTAATAATAATACTAGTTACTTCAATTTGATATACACAATAATCTTAAGTTCGTTATGAACTTGCTAGAAAATCAATATCAATAATCAATCCAATTTTCAATTTGATTAGGCATCTAAAAGGATGGATATTTCGGCAAAAGAGAAAAATTTGGACCTAAAAAAAAGAGTTTCTTGATTCATTTATGGATCTAATTAAAATGTTCGCCATTAATTTGGTATCTTGTATCAGACTGGAATGGAAGACAAGACATGTATACATTTCTTTGTTTTCATATCCCAAAATGGGACATGATAGATAGGAAAAGCACACTATTAACGAATTTTCAATCGTGGATACATATGGACCCTTACCATACTGAAACGACTCCCATTATTGGTATTAAACCAATACCGATTCATACAAATTAAATCTTCTAATCGAGAATTGGCCCAAATAAAGAACTTTAATTGAATTAATTGATTTTTCTCTCGAGCAAGATTTTTGTTTTTATCCAAAACGCGGCCGCCGCCCTTTCCGTTATTAAAAAATACTGGATTTTTCTGCATACCGTTTTGATTCTTCGAATTGAAACAAATTTGGGTTCTTAATTCTCTACGACGTTTAGGGAGTAAAATAGTTTCAGGAACAAGCAAATCATAATGATTTTTGTTTCTATTTCCAGTCATTTTTTGATGTTTTGCAATGAATTCATCAAAATCTTTTTTATCAACATAGCCCTTTTCTTGGTATCTTTTAGTAATTTTGCGCTTATTCTTATGAACCAATGCAATACCTACGATTTGATATAGAAAAAATTGTCCATCATTTTTTACAGACAAACGACGGGGTTCGATAATAAGCATTCCCCCTTTCGTCAATTCTTTAATAGCTAAATTCTTGTTAGTGATCAAAATAGGCAGACTAATTTCTCCCCCTTGAATAGAGGTTATAGTAACGTCGCTAGGATTTATTAGTCGAACCAGGTGACAATATACTTTCATATCATTGCGTATTTTTTCTCTGAAAGAAACAGCACCCCTCCATCGCAACTGCAAACACAAATATCTTTTTAGGAAGAAATCGAGCTGTACTTCGGTTTCTCTTTTGGATTGCTTTTTCTTTATACGGGTTTTCATGTCCGATCCCGTATAATTTTCTTCACCATCTTTTTCTTGGTTTGAGAGAACTGATCCAAGAATTACTTGCTTTTGTGCATCCGATCTCGGAGTTCCTTGGTCTGCGAGTTCGTTTTCTTCTTTACTTTGATTCGATAATTCAAAATATTCTTTTTGAGTAGGTGATATAAAAAGATCCGCCTCTTTCTTTCCGGTTCTATTTTTCTTACTATTTCCATTAAAATTGAAAAGAAGTAATTTGATTGGTATAATCCAGGGTTTCGTTCTATATGCATTAAAAAGTAGTACAAATTCTGGGAAGAACCAAGATTCTGGGTTTGATATAGGACAACTTAGTATTTCTTCATTCATTCCCATCCAATCACAAAAGAACCCCTTTTGAGTGGATGGGTTAATTTCTTCATCTTGATGAATTGTAAGATAAAAGGAGACTCTGTTATTAATTGCATTAATTTTTTGATAATTATTGGACCCAATCCTAGTATTTTGATTACTGCTGGTACCAGTATCCATATCAACCCAGGCTTCCATATTGGCCTTATTTCTAAGACAAAAATTAAGAATTCTCCAATCAAAATATTTTCTATACAAGAATTTTTCCATATCCATAATATCATCTTCCCCTATATAATTATTGATAGAGATACTTCCCAGCATAGCCAACAATTTTACTTTCTTTCTATTGTAATTAGAATAATACTCTTCTTTATTATTTACTTGGACTAGTGATCTATCAATATACGAGTCTTTCTTATCTTCATAATTAAGCGATTTATATGATAAAAGATCATATCTATAGTGTTTTTTAAAATTCGATTTTTGATTACGTAATAGGTCTGCTTCAAAAAAATGTTGTTTTTCGTAATGAGTTAATCCATTTTTTTCATACGAATCTCTTTTAATTAAATCTTTATTTTGAGCCATACAGTGTTGATTGGCTCTATTTCGCCATTCTTGTGGTACTAATCTAGCCCATTTAATCCGAGATAAATCATATTGATAATGCCCGCTTAAACAGTGTTTTCGTGTATTCCTTCCAAAATTCCAAAGGGGTTTATGTCTTAATTGGTAATTAAAGATTCCGTGTTTTTCAAAAAAATCTTTTATTTCATTCTTAAGAAATAGAGATGTTCCGTGATATTGAAGAACGGGTCTTAAATTATAAAAGTTCAAAATTGGGACTTGTAATAATTTGTAAAATACATATGCTTGTGATTGTGAAAAAGACAATAAATTACAAGAAATCTTTGAATTCTTAGTACTAGTCTTAGAAATCGATTTTTGGATAGTCGAAATAATTCTATTTTTATTTGTTTTATTAATTCTTTCGGGATTTGCTTCATTATTGTGGATGTTTTTCTCAATAATTTTCATTTGTTTTCTTGTTGATTCACGAAAAGGTTTTGTATTGATTCTTGGAATAGTAAGGGTAGATATAAAAATATTTCTGTATATCTTTTCAATGCCAAATTTTAGAAACAAATAGGATTTACGGATTAATCGAGCGTTTCTTTTTTTTAATATCCGCCAAATCCTTTTTGATGGGTCTAATATTTTAACAGAATAAGTTGGTTTGTTCGAACTAATATTTGTTTCTTGAGTTAGCGATCCTTTTTTCTTTTCTTTTGTAATTTTATATATTTGATTTCTTATTCTGCTTGTTCTATTAGTCAGATCTTTCATTTTTTTTTCAGTCCGGGATAATTTCGTCCAATCCATAGATGAAATTTCAATAGACGGTTCGTGAATCATCTGCTTACTGATTATCGAATTTTTTTGAGTTTCCCTCAATTTCTCGATTTCTCTCAAGTTTATTTTTGAAAGTTCTTTTATTTTTCCTTCTTTAAAATCCCTTAAAACTATAAAAGACTTAATTTTCAATTTTCTAATTTTTTTTTTTAGTTCTTTAAAAATGGGTTCAAAAAAGGAACGTCGTTTTTGGGGAGAACCGAACGGCATGTCAGTTTCCAGCCCATAAATTGTTAAAAAACAAAAATCAGTTTCTTGTTCACTTTTTGGATCTTTATGAGAGGATTGTATCGTAGATCCGTGCCAGGGTTTCAGGTAAAAGGGGAATAGGATCTTTATCTGAATACCTTCTATTAACCAGTTTTTCGGAAATTCTGTTTCAGATAAATTAACACCACTATAAGTGCATTTAACATAAATTTCACGATTCCAATCCTTAAAATCCTCGGACCACTCGGGATCTTGGAATAATAGTATGCGAACCACATTTTTAGCTATTATCAATAACGGTAATGCAATATATTTTCTAAGAATCGATTGGATTACTAACATAGAACTTCTTAGTAGTCGAGTAAGTAAACGCTTATCCCAGCCTTCTGCTTGTTTTATACGTACCATTTCTTGTCTTTGGTATCTTTCGCCTTTGAGCTTCTTTTTTTCTTTTTTGTCCAATTTTCTTGTCTTTGCGTTTGTATAATCAGAAAGTTTTTGGTTTTTATTTTTTACCATCCAATTTCGAAGAATTACTTTCATCAGCTGGGAAATATCAAAAGACAAATAAAGGGTTTTGTCTATTCTGTCCAAAAAAAGAGGGGAATGGGCATTTGCTTGAACTGGTTTCCAAATAACGGTTTTACGTCTTTGTGCGCGCATGGAACCTTTTATTATATATCGACGAAAATCCGATTGTTCCAAATAATGGGGCAAAGTCACAGCCGCTTTTGTCTGGTGATCAACAGCAACCACTAAACGTTTGGCTTTTCGTGAACGAAATGCATGTTCCCCTCTTACATTTTCCTCGTATTCTCCCAGTTCTTGGTATACATTATTGATTAATTTGTATGACCACCGGGGAACTCTTTTACTAATT